GACATAAGAGATGCCATTTATAGTCTATCTCTTTCTATATATGGAAAGTCAAGAAATTCTCATCGAAACATCGAGAAATTGTGCATATAGAAAACTCTAAAGAAAGAAAAAAGGAGACCCATGCCATGATTTTCAAATCTTTTCTACTTAGTAGTCTAAGTTTCTCGATGAGGATAATTAATTCGGTCGTTGTGGTCGGACTCTATTATGGATTTCTGACCACATTCTACATAGATCCCTCTTAGATCTTCTTTCTCCAATCTTGGGTTAGGGAAGAAGGAGATATTCGCGACTACTGGTGGTTTCATTATGTCATTATGGGGCAGCTCATGATCTTCATATCGATCTATTATCCAACTCCGCATCTATTCTTTCTTAGCTAAACGAGTGGAAGATCCATCCAATTTGGTTATATCATGAACTCGAAAAACGGATCTGAATGTGACTGAAATGCACGATCTTCACAGGTATCACTTTTCACGATACCTAAACCTAAAAGGTGGAATAGCGATTTTCAAACCATTTCCTATAAGAGAATGGTTTCCATTACTTTGAGAAATGTATTCTATATCAAACTATAGCTATTGCATTAAAGAAGAAAAGAAACTAATAGAAGTCGAAGACGCGGAATGGTAGTGAATAGAGAAAAAGATTCTTCTGATTTTCTTGTTCCTGAAAATATTCTATCTATCTCCTAGACGCTGTAGAGAATTGAGAATTTTCATGTCTTTCAATTCTCGTACTCGTAATTGGAAAGTTACGGAAGGAGATCCATCATTTTGTAATGAAAACAACATAAAAAACTCTGGACAATTTCGAAATCAGACCAAGCGTCTTAATACATATGCAAAAAAATTCATTATTGGCCCACCATTGATTACAAGATTTAGCTTTTATGAATCGCTATTGCTTTGATACGAATAATGGCAGTCGTTTCAGTATGTTAAGGATACAGATGTATCCACAATTCATTTAGAGTTACTTAATAGCCTATTTCTTATACTATATCTCTCTCCCGTGAAATTCTCGAGCCGAAAGATGGATGCATATGCTGTGTTTCATTTTGCTAAATGATATCAATTAAATGGTGTATCAATTCTATAAATTGGATATAGCAATAAATAAATCAGCAAAATTCTTTTATTTTAGATAGAAGAAATGTTTCTTCTATCTAAAATAAAAGAATGTACCCTTCTATCCAAATCCAATTTGCATCGATAAAATAAATCCAAATTATAGATTCCAGCAGTAGATGAATAATTGCAAATTTTTGTGTGTACGAGATTCGAATAACTTCAAAATAACTGACATAATTTTTTATTTTTCCTGATCAGAAAAATACATGAAAAAGAAAGGAGGTAGAAAAATTTTTTGATTTATGGTTAAAGAAGAAAAACAAGAAAACAGGGGTTCTGTTGAATTTCAAGTATTCAGTTTCACCAATAAGATACGGAGACTTGCTTCACATTTGGAATTACACAAAAAAGATTTTTCATCGGAAAGAGGTCTACGAAGACTTTTGGGAAAACGTCAACGTTTGCTGGCTTATTTGGCAAAGAAAAATAGAGTACGTTATAAGAAATTAATAAGTCAGTTGGATATTCGGGAGAAGTAATTTAATCGTTCGAATTTTTTTCTTATTTTATTAGTAGTCTTATAGTAGTTTTAGATTTTGCATTTTGATGAGCCTCGTTTTGAGGAATTCATGGAATAATGAATTAAGGAAGAAAAAAGAATATGAAGAAGGATACATAACATAAAAAAAAGAATAGATAAGACGATATTCGCCCTCCTCCCACATATTTTATTTCTTCTCCTATACAAAAACCAGCAAGACCTACTCCATTGATAATTCCATCAATAATACCTTTATCAAAAAAATGCGTTAGTTCAGCAAATCTTCTTATACCCAGGATAAAGAGCCTAGTATAGAAAACATCTATATAACCTCGATTATATGACCAACTATATACTTTTTTTTTTACTTGATCCAAAAGGTTCTTTTGAGGATTTCCTTTTACAAGGGAATTTTTCAAATTCAAATTCTGAAAAAAGGAATAAGCGGATCCATAACATATATATGCTATGAATAGACCAAAAATAGCTAAACTTACAGAAGAAATTGCATTAGTGAGAAATTCATATGAATTTATAGAAGAATTAGAACTTTCTTGGAAAAGGCTTATTGAAGGGGTTAGCCACTTTGATAATATGCTTAACTCCGATGTTCCATTATCCATTACTCCATTATCAAAATGGATTCCTATGGATCCAATGAACAAAGTAAAAAGCAGTAATATAAGAAGAGGAAATAGCATAGTATTTCCAGTTTCGCGAGGATAAACAAAAGTATTTTTCGCTCCAAAGGAAGTACTAAAGAATCCTATCCTATTTCTTGTATTACCAGGAATTTGGGGTATATTTTGTGAAAAAAAAGAAACTCCACTCTTCATTGTTGATAAAACAAAATCTCTATTGACTCCTTTGGGTATGCTTTTTCCCCATAAGGATATTGAATACAACGAACCTTCGTTTGTACTACTGTAATTTTGAAAATGAACACGCAAATACCCATCAAAAGTAAGTAAATATATTCGAAACATATAAAATGCAGTTAATCCTGCAGTAAAAGAAGCTATTATTCCAAAAAAAGGTGAATACAACCAACTATTACTAAGGATTTCATCTTTGGACCAGAAGCAAGCAAGAGGTGGAATACCACAAAGAGAAAGTGTACCCAATAAAAAAGTTATTCTTGTAATAGGAACATATTTTTTTAAACCACCCATAAGAACCATATTCTGACTTTTATCTGGTGAATATCCAACAAGAGGTTCCATTGAATGAATAACGGATCCGGATCCCAAGAACAATAAGGCTTTCGAATAAGCATGAGTGATCAAATGGAATAAAGCTGCTTGATAAGAACCTATACCTAGAGCTAACATCATATAACCCAATTGAGACATTGTAGAATAGGCTAAACTTCTTTTAATATCTCTCTGAGCAAGAGCTAAAGTAGCTCCTAAAAAAAGTGTTATTGTACCTACTAAGGAAATGAAACTCATTATCAAAGGTAGGGATATGAAAAGAGGAAGAAGTCGAGCTACAAGAAAAATCCCCGCAGCAACCATAGTTGCTGCGTGTATAAGAGCCGAAATGGGAGTGGGTCCTTCCATAGCATCGGGTAACCATACGTGAAGAGGGAATTGTGCAGATTTTGCAACTGCCCCAAGAAATAATAAAAAAGCACACAAAATAGTAAGTAATGAATTAATCCCATTATTAGGAATCCAGTTATTAGCTATTTTGAACAAATCCCGAAACTCTAAACTACCTGTTATCCAAAAAAAACCTAAAATTCCTAATAACAAACCAAAATCCCCTACACGATTAGTTACGAAAGCTTTTTGACAAGCACTCGCTGCAAGTGGTCGTGTAAACCAAAAGCCTATCAATAAATAGGAACACATTCCCACAAGTTCCCAAAAAAAATAAATTTGTATCAAATTGGAACTAGTAACCAATCCCAACATGGAAGTATTAAAAAAACTTATATAAACGAAAAATCTCAAATATCCCTCATCGTGAGACATATAATCGTCACTATAAATAAGAACCAGGATTCCTACAGTAGTAATTAGTATTAACATAATAGAAGTAAGAGGGTCAATCAAGTATCCAAATTCTAAGGAAAAATCATTATTGATGGTCCAAGACCATAGATATTGATAGATAGAACTACCTTTTATTTGTTGAATAGACAGGTGAACTGAGAATACCAGAGCTATACTTAAGAGTAAAATACTAGGAAAAGCCCATATGCGACGAAGATTTTTTGTTGCTGTCGGAATAAGAAAAAGGCCAAACCCCATTGACATAATAACTGGAAGTGGGAGAAGAGGGATTACCCAGGCATATTGATATGTATGTTCCATAAGAAAAGAAATAGCAATTTTTAGTTGAAATTTATAGTTATTTTTTTCTATAAAATTGTTTCCGATTCACCAAACCTATTCTTATTTCTTTCTGAAGAAATTTTTAAAATAAGAATAAGAAAAAATACTGGAATTTTTATTTTTTCTAAATTTGTCTCATTGAAATATTCAAAAATTCAGAATGGATTTAGTTGCTTAAATTCAAAAAGTTAATCAAAGAATTTAGTTATTTAGTTAGTAGATAAAAAAAAAGATATTTATTAAAATACAAAAAAAGATTGAATCAATTTACTTTCGATTTCTATTCTTTTTTTTTCTTTCTGTTAAAATGAAATAGCTCTCTTATTTCGTAACTGATTGATTAAATTTCAACTAGATTTGAATTTTATATTTATCGGAAATTCTCGAATATTCTTTACTTCATATAAAATGGAAATCCTAATGACTAGAATTATCTAAGTTTTAGAATATCTTGTTTAAGAGACTAATTCTTTTTTTATTTTGACAGGAATTCAATTCTTGAATATTTTCTCAACTTAATTAACTATTTGAATTTTATCTTCGTTTTATCTCCCCATATTATATGGGGGCTTATCCCCCTTTTATATATCGAGTATATTTGATATATAAATTGATTTAAATAGAAAACCTTTGTATATAATATATCTTTGTATATATTGTATATTATTAAAACAAAGTCTAAATATATATGAAAAATACGCGAAAAACTCTTGTCTTATCCATATTAGACAAAATGAAGTAAAAAATAATTTATAATTTCATTATCTTTCAGTATCTAAGTATAAATACTAAGAAAAAACAGAAAGAAGGATTGATTTGCAGCAATAGATGTCTTTCACATACAACTAGAAAAAACTAATTCTCCTTTTGAATGGCAGTTCCAAAAAAACGTACTTCGATGTCAAAAAAGCGTATTCGTAAAAATATTTGGAAGAAAAAAACTTATTTTTCCATAGTACAATCTTATTCCTTAGCAAAATCAAGATCATTTTTGAGCGGCAATGAGCAGCCAAAACCAAAAGGTTTTTCTGGATAACAAACAAATAATCAGGTTTTGAAATAATCTGAATTGACCGATCAGAAAGAAATTCCAATTATTTAATATGAATGAATAATTTGGATTAATTAATGAATGTACTTTTATGTGTCTAATTCCTGGGTACAATATTCTTAGAACTAATCCCTCTGTTATTCGGTTATTTGGTATATTGTGTCCTCAGTATTCTTTTTTTCTATCAAAGAACTTTTGATAATAGAATCCTCCTTTTTTTATGAGGATTCTATTATCAAAAGTAGAGTATTCTTGCAATATACAAAACTCTTTGTATTTAATGATGAAATTCTAATTTTCCTAAATTCTATGGATTCTCCCAATCTCGACGATTCGTGAGAAAATAACTATTATTCTTTTAAGTTAACTATTATTTCAAGTTAGCCGCCATGGTGAAATTGGTAGACACGCTGCTCTTAGGAAGCAGTGCTCAAGCATCTCGGTTCGAGTCCGAGTGGCGGCATTCTCGAAAAAGAATACAATAGATTAGAAAATGGATTCAGTCAGTTCGAAATTTCCAATTTTGTAATGGGACCTTCTCTTTATGCTATTTGCAACTTTAGAACATATACTAACTCATATCTCTTTCTCAACTATTTCAATTGTGATTACGATTCATTTGATAACCTTATTAGTTCGTGAACTTAGGGGATTACGTGATTCGTCAGAAAAAGGAATGATAGCTACTTTTTTCTCTATAACAGGATTCTTAGTTTCTCGTTGGGTTTCTTCGGGACATTTTCCATTAAGTAATTTATATGAGTCATTGATCTTCCTTTCATGGGCTCTGTATATTCTTCATACTATTCCTAAGATACAGAACTCTAAAAATGATTTAAGCGCAATAACTACGCCAAGTACTATTTTAACGCAAGGCTTTGCCACGTCTGGTCTTTTAACTGAAATGCATCAATCTACAATACTAGTACCTGCTCTCCAATCTCAGTGGTTAATGATGCATGTCAGTATGATGTTACTAAGCTATGCAACTCTTTTGTGCGGATCCTTATTATCCGCCGCTCTTCTAATCATTAGATTTCGAAAGAATTTCGATTTTTTTTCTAAAAAGAAAAAAAAAAATTTACTTAAAACATTTTTATTTAGTGAGATTGAATATTTCTATGCAAAAAGAAGTGCCTTAAAAAACTCCTCTTTTCCTTCATTTCCAAATTATTACAAATATCAATTAACCGAGCGTTTGGATTCTTGGAGTTATCGTGTTATTAGTCTAGGGTTTACCCTTTTAACCATAGGTATTCTTTGTGGAGCAGTATGGGCTAATGAGGCGTGGGGATCCTATTGGAATTGGGATCCTAAGGAAACTTGGGCATTTATTACCTGGACCATATTTGCAATTTATTTACATAGTAGAACAAATGCAAATTGGAAAGGTACGAATTCTGCATTTGTAGCTTCGATAGGATTTCTTATAATTTGGATCTGCTATTTTGGTATCAATCTTTTAGGAATAGGTTTACATAGTTATGGTTCATTTACATTACCATCTAAATGATTACATAACATAAAACATTTATAAAATGAAGGTTTTTCCCATTTTTGTTTGATTCGGGAACCCCCTTGAAAAGACGTTCAAAGGGGTTCCCGAAAATTAGACATAGATCTAATTAGACTTTTTTACTTTTTTCGGAATTTTTTGGCTTTTCTATTATGAAATATAGAGGACTAGTTAAAAAAAATCCTATTTAGGATAATAATTGGATAAGAGAGCCTCTACTCTGTCAACGGATAGCGAGAGAACAAAATCTGGATAAATACCAATTCCTATTACTGGTAAAAAGATACAGATTAAAAGAAAGAGTTCTCTTGGTCCAGAATCCACAAAATTAGCGTTTGGAACATGAAATAACTTGTATCCATAGAACATTTGGCGTAACATAGATAATAAATAAATAGGAGTTAATATCATTCCAATTGCCATTATAAAAGTAATTAGAATTTTTGGCATTAACATAAATTTTGGACTAGTAATTAGTCCGAAAAATACTACTAATTCCGCAACAAAACCGCTCATTCCTGGTAAGGCAAGAGAAGCCATTGAAAAGCTACTAAACATAGTAAACATTTTTGGCATTGGTATAGATATCCCTCCCAGTTCTTCGAGATAAACAAGACGCATTCTATCACAAGTCGTTCCTGCTAAGAAAAATAGTGTAGCACCAATAAATCCATGTGATAATATTTGTAAAATAGCTCCATTTAGTCCAATGTTGGTTATGGAACCAATTCCTATAATTATGAAACCCATGTGAGATACGGAGGAGTAGGCTATTCTTTTTTTGAAATTTCGTTGACCAAGAGAAGTTGAAGCTGCATAGATTATTTGCACCGCTCCTATTATTACCAACCAGGGGGAAAATAGATAATGAGCATGAGGTAACAATTCCATATTGATCCGAATCAATCCGTATGCTCCCATCTTTAATAGGATTCCCGCTAAAAGCATACATGTACTGTAATGTGCTTCCCCGTGGGTATCTGGTAACCACGTATGTAGAGGTATAATCGGCAATTTGACAGCATAAGCAATAAGGAAGCCAAAATAAAGTATTATTTCTAATGTTGCAGGGTATGATTGATTAATCAATTGTTCCAAGTCTAATGTTGGTTCGTTGGAACCATATAAGCCCATACCCAGAACTCCGATTAAGAAAAAAATGGAACCGCCTGCAGTATACAAAATAAACTTGGTAGCTGAATATAGACGCCTTTTCCCCCCCCACATGGCTAAAAGTAAGTAAACAGGAATTAATTCTAACTCCCACATGATAAAAAAAAGTAAAAGGTCTCGTGAAGAAAATAATCCTATTTGACCACTATACATTGCTAGCATCAGGAAATAGAATAATCGCGAATTCCGGGTAATTGGCCAAGCCGCTAAAGTAGCTAAAGTAGTGATAAATCCTGTCAATAAAATAGATCCTACTGAAAGTCCATCGATTCCCAATCTCCAGTGGAAATCAAAAACATCTATCCATTTAGAATCCTCCCTTAATTGCATTAAGGGATCCTCTAATTGGAAATGATAACAGAATGCATACGTCATTAGAAGGAATTCTAATAAACAAATAGATATAGTATACCACCTAACGATTTTGTTTCCTTTATGGGGTAAAAAGAAAATTAATGAACCTGCAAATATCGGAAAAACAACAAGTATTGTTAACCAAGGAAAATAACTCATGATAAAGTAATAAAGACAAGATACGTTTTGACCAGAAAAGCCCATGCTCAATTATTTTGAGCACAGGCTTCTTCGGTAAAGAGGAATCAAACGATTCAAGTGGAGTTTTTTGTAACGTATCAATAAGATAGAGCCATGCTGCGGGTTGTTTCAGGCCCTAAATAAACGCGGACACTTAAAAAATCTGTTGGGCAGGCAGATTCGCATCTCTTACAACCCACACAATCTTCGGTTCTCGGCGCAGAAGCAATTTGCTTGGCTTTACATCCATCCCAAGGTATCATTTCTAATACATCTGTTGGACAAGCTCGTACACATTGAGTGCATCCTATACATGTATCATAAATTTTTACAGAATGTGACATTGGATCTAGAAATTTTCCTTTTCAACATAACAATTTTCGATCTGGTAAAAATGAAATTAGTACTATATAAGTTATATGTATTGTAGACACCAGACGAAGCAATGGTTTATCCAAACTTGAATAAATAATGCAATATATTTCTTAATCTGTTTGTGAGAAAGCATGAAAAGAGCCAAGAGACTTGAATTTAAGGCTTCAACAGTCATAATTATATGAATTCTACATACTAATTCGAATTAGCCAATAAAAATAAATTGGCTATTATCTTTGCAATATAAATTATTGCAATTTGAATATTGCAATATCAATGAATTGCAAAAATGCAAAATTCAATAAGTAAAAAAGAATACTCTGAAATAACCTACTTCAAAAATGGGTATTCTCAAATAAAAATAAGAAAAGAAGACTCGAATTTTATTAATCTTAAGGTTCCATATTATTCTATATGCGCCTTTGTTTAGAGAAATCTATATCTAATTATTCAAAAAATTCGATTGATTGATACGAGTTGATTTCCTGTTACGATGGATGGAAGAAAGAATGGATAGTCCAATAGCTGCTTCAGCCGCCGCAAGGGCTATAACAAAAATTGCGAAAATGTCTCCTTTTAATTGGCGACTATCAAATAGAGCAGAAAATGTTACGAGATTTAGATTAATTGAATTCAGTATAAGTTCAAGACATATTAGAGCTCTAACCATGTTTCGGCTTGTAATCAATCCATAGATACCAATCGAAAATAAATAGACACTCAAAAAAAGTACATGCTCAAACATCATTAACTAACTCCTTATCAATCTCGATTCATTTCAATATGAGGACAAGAATTGAACCGATTCAATTAATTAGAATCGAACAATTACGCAACAAAAGAGAAAAAAAAAAGTATTTGTTGTGTCGACAGTAGATGGATTTTACTAAATCAAAATTATTTTATTCTTTAGTTATTTTTTTAGATTTGAAAATTAAAAAAATTTATTATTGTCTAGCCATAGTAATTGCCCCTATTAAAGAAACTAGAAGAATTAGGGAAATGAGTTCAAATGGAAGATAAAAATCGGTTGCTAAATGAATCCCAATTTGTTGAACGTTATTTATGAGACCCTGTTCTACTATTTGGTTTGATCTTGTAGTCCAAAGAATTCCATACCATGACGTATCTGGGATAGTAGTCATTAGTGAAAAAGGAATAGTTATAGAAACGAGTGAAGTAAACCCATCCCCAATAGTCCAATAATTCTTATCTTTAGACCACTCTGAGCCATTTACAAACATTACAGCAAATATGATCAAGACATTTATGGCTCCCACATAAATAAGAAGTTGTGCGACAGCTACAAAGTAGGAATTCAATAAAAAATAGAATAAGGATATACAAACAAGAACTAATCCCAGTGAAAAGGCAGAATAAATTGGGTTGGTAAGTAATACTACTCCTAGACCCCCTAGTAGAAGAACAAATCCCCCAAATAGCACAAGAATCTCATGTATTGGTCCGGGTAAATCCATTATGGATAAGAATAAATTAATAGTATAAAATTTTTCATGAACTGACTAAAACTAAAAGATTCAAGAAAAGAAAAAGGGATAAGGCATTAGGATATTTATATAAAAATTGTATAGTTAGAAATCACATCACGAAAATCTATTCTCATTTTAAATGAAGAATAATTTTTAATAAGCGGTAGTTATTAATTATTCTTTATAGTTAGTAAAAAACTATTGGATTTTTCTAACAAAAAAATCCTAGTACCTAGTAATCAGTAATCGTTCTTGAATTCCAAGATTTTTCTTCGTCAATTTTACTTTGAGGCGAATTCCTAATTGTTTGAATTGTGTAATCCTCCATTATGGAGATTGGTAACCGACTCAAAGCAATTTGATTATAATTCAATTCATGACGATCATAAGTGGAAAGTTCATATTCTTCAGTCATTGATAAACAGTTTGTCGGACAATATTCAACACAGTTACCACAAAATATACAAACTCCGAAATCAATACTATAATTAAGCAATTGTTTCTTTTTAATATCCTTTTCAAATCTCCAATCCACAAGGGGTAGATCTATTGGGCATACACGAACACATACTTCACAAGCAATACATTTATCAAATTCAAAGTGGATTCGCCCGCGGAAACGCTCTGATGTAATTGATTTTTCATAAGGGTAGTGAATCGTTACAGGTAAACGATTTGTGTGGGATAAGGTAATTATGAAACCTTGACCAATGTATCTTGCGGCACGTATTGTTTGTTGACCATAACTAATGAACCCAGTTATCATAGGGAACATATTCTAAATATCTATGAAAAAGGTATGTTTCTTTCTCTTGTTTGAGAGAACTTTTGCGTTGAAGATATTCTTACTGTTATTGTATTATCTTATTTATAGTGAAACGAGTTGGGAAGAAGTTGTTAATAAGAGATTGCCCAGAGAAATAGGTAAAAGAAATTTCCAGCCAAGATTTAATAACTGATCCATTCTCATACGGGGTAAAGTCCATCTTATTGTTATAGAAATGAAGAGAAATAAAAAAGCTTTAGTTAATGTAATAAGGATACCCATTATCATTTCCAAAATTCCCACAATTTTATTAATTTGGAAAAATCCAAAAAAGGATATATAGGGAATAGAAAAATTCCACCCACCTAAGTAGAGAACAGTTACAAATAAAGAGGAAACTAATAAATTTAGGTAAGAAGCAAGATAAAATAAACCGTATTTAATACCGGAATATTCGGTTTGATAACCCGCTACTAATTCTTCCTCTGCTTCTGGTAAATCAAAGGGTAATCTTTCACATTCTGCCAAAGAAGAAATTAGAAAAACTAAAAAACCTATAGGCTGACGCCAAAGATTCCATCCCAAAAAACCATATTTGGACTGTGCTTCAACTATATCAACCGTACTTGAACTGTTAGATAATCATAGTCGATGATAACATCACAGTTCCCACCGCTATTCCAAAACCGTACATGAAACCTTAGCTTCATACGGCTCCTCTATGATCAGAAAAAAGGATTCTTTTTTTTCGATCTTATCCCCTCGCGTAGATAGAATTAGGTAAGATAAAATGGATTGGAAAGTCCTAAATTAGACCAAAGCAATTCCGTCTGCTAAAATAATAAAAAAGCGCTTCCGAATTGATCTTATCCTTTATATAATAAAATGACAGTTTTTTCTTATTGAGTAATAACTTATTATTGGAATAAAACACTCGTTATAGCAATAAATAAATGAAAAGAATTGGATATTAGTTCATGAAGAATTCCATAAAGAAGAAATAAAGATCTTTTTTTGTATTGCATTTCATATCTTTTGTCCTATTCTTCTTTCCCGGGGAAGGGGATACTTAAAAAGAAAAAAGAAATAAAGGGTTAATTCGTTCTTGATAGCTATTTCCTTAACAAGTGAATGGGAATATACTCTGGATCGGAATCCGAAGAAAGTACTACTTGATTATTTCCACCAATTTCAAGCCCTTATTATGATTCCTTTTATGAAGAAGAATGTCTAATGATTTAGATTCTCTCATTACTAATCCTTTATGTACTTTAGTGTTCCTAATCCCTCACTAACTTTTTATGGATTCTTTTATATGGTTATAAGTTCTAGTAATAACTAAAAATATTCTAGTAATGGAATTCCATATCGTGAATCCTTTATTCTTGCCCGCTTCAAGATATGATGACTAATCAAACAATCTCAATCTTGGGGTAAAGAGTTTACACTGCTTATGTTTACTTCAACTTTTTCTTGTACGTAGGAAATGAGATTTTTTATTTTTACTACAAATTAATAAGTTGTTTTGTTTCACTCATATAGCTATCTAGTTTGACTTACCGACCTGAATACAGAATAAGAAAAGGAAGATAAGTATTCAATGAATTTTACAGGAAAAGATCCTTTTTTAACGAATCACACGTAGAGATATTGCTAGCACACAAAAAGTTAATGGTATTTCATAACTAATAGATTGAGCAGCTGCTCGTAGACCACCTGAAAAAGAATATTTATTATTTGAGCTATATCCTGCCATAAGAAGACCAATAGGAGCAATACTTGAAATGGCAATCCATAAAAAAACACCAATACTAAGATCAGCTAAAACAAAATGATATCCAAAAGGGATAACTAAAAAACTTAATAAAACAGATATGACTGCTATAGAGGGTCCAATGCTAAATAAAGGAATCTCTCCTCGGGATGGGAGGATATCCTCTTTAAAAATAAGCTTAGTTCCATCTGCTATAGCTTGAAGCAGTCCTAAGGGACCGGCATATTCAGGACCAATACGTTGTTGTATCGATGCGGATATTTCTCTTTCTAACCACACAATTACAAGTACTTCTATTGTGATTCCCAGTAGGAGGGTCAAAATAGGTAGAATCCATATCAGTCCATAGACTTCTTTTAATAATTCCGATTTCGAAAAAGAATTGATAGTTTCTACCTCTACCCTATCTATTATCATTTCAACGATCAACTTCCCCCATAATGATATCTATACTACCTAATATCGTCATGATATCAGCCAATTTCATTTTTTTAACTAGCTGAGGAAGAATTTGTAAATTAATAAAACCGGGTGGACGGATTTTCCATCTCCAGGGGAAAAGACTGTCATCTCCTACCAGATAAATTCCTAATTCACCTTTTGGAGCTTCTACTCTTACATATAGCTCTTGCTTTGATAATTCAAAATTCGGGGAAGGTTTTTTCCCAAGAAATCTATATTCAAAATCATTCCATTCCGAATTCTTTGCTTTTTTAAAGCGTCGGGCTTCTAAATTTTCATATGGTCCTCCAGGAATTTTCTCTATAGCTTGTTGAATAATTTTAATGGATTCCTTCATTTCACCAATTCGTACTAAATAGCGAGCTAACGAATCTCCTTCTTTTTGCCATTGGACTTTCCAATCGAATTGATTGTACGACTCATAAGGATCAATTTTACGAAGATCCCATTGTATTCCAGAAGCTCGTAACATTGGTCCCGATAATCCCCAATTTACAGCTTCTTCTCCGCTAATAAAACCTACTCCTTCAACTCGTTCTAAAAAAATAGGATTCTGTGTAATAAGTTGTTGATATTCAACAACTCCTCGTAAAAAATAATCACAGAAATCTAAACATTTATCCATCCATCCATAAGGTAGATCGGCAGCTACTCCGCCGATGCGAAAGTAATTATGCATCATTCGCATACCTGTAGCAGCTTCAAATAGATCATATATCAATTCTCTCTCTCTAAAAATGTAGAAAAAAGGAGTTTGTGCGCCAAGATCCGCCATAAAAGGCCCAAGCCATAATAAGTGAGAAGCTATACGGCTCAATTCTAACATAATTACCCGAATATAGCTGGCTCTTTGAGGTATTTGAATATTTTCTAAGAATTCAGGTGCATTTACCGTTATTGCTTCTGTAAACATAGTAGCTAAATAATCCCACCGTGTTACATAAGGCAAATATTGTATAATAGTTCTGTTTTCGGCGATTTTTTCCATTCCTCTGTGTAAATAGCCTAATATGGGTTCACAATCAACAACATCTTCACCATCGAGAGTAACGATCAGTCGAAGAACACCATGCATTGATGGGTGCTGAGGGCCCATATTGACTATCATTAGATCTTTTCTTGTAAACGGTAGACTCTTATTCTTTTTTCTTCCTTAATTCATTATTCCATGAATTCCTCAAAACGAGGCTCATCAAAATGCAAAATCTAAAACTACTATAAGACTACTAATAAAATAAGAAAAAAATTCGAACGATTAAATTACTTCTCCCGAATATCCAACTGACTTATTAATTTCTTATAACGTACTCTATTTTTCTTTGCCAAATAAGCCAGCAAACGTTGACGTTTTCCCAAAAGTCTTCGTAGACCTCTTTCCGATGAAAAATCTTTTTTGTGTAATTCCAAATGTGAAGCAAGTCTCCGTATCTTATTGGTGAAACTGAATACTTGAAATTCAACAGAACCCCTGTTTTCTTGTTTTTCTTCTTTAACCATAAATCAAAAAATTTTTCTACCTCCTTTCTTTTTCATGTATTTTTCTGATCAGGAAAAATAAAAAATTATGTCAGTTATTTTGAAGTTATTCGAATCTCGTACACACAAAAATTTGCAATTATTCATCTACTGCTGGAATCTATAATTTGGATTTATTTTATCGATGCAAATTGGATTTGGATAGAAGGGTACATTCTTTTATTTTAGATAGAAGAAACATTTCTTCTATCTAAAATAAAAGAATTTTGCTGATTTATTTATTGCTATATCCAATTTATAGAATTGATACACCATTTAATTGATATCATTTAGCAAAATGAAACACAGCATATGCATCCATCTTTCGGCTCGAGAATTTCACGGGAGAGAGATATAGTATAAGAAATAGGCTATTAAGTAACTC